TAAGAGTCTTTATCTTATAGTAATCTTATAGTAAGAGTATAAGTATATTTATTTTCTTTTTCTAGTATACTACTAGTATACTAATAAGACTTATACTTTTCTGACTTATCTTATACTATACTTCACCTAGGCACTTATCATTCATTGGCGGGGGAGAACTTTTATGATAAAGAACGAAAATTCGGATAGAGAAGCAAAAGTTTTAGCTCAACATATCTGTATGTCTGTTTTCAAAGCACAAAGAATAATTGATCAGATTCGCGGACGTTCTTATGAGGAAACACTCATGATACTGGAACTAATGCCTTATTGGGCATCTTATCCAATTTTAAAATTAGTTTATTCTGCAGCAGCAAATGCTAGTCATAATATGGGTTTGAATGAAGCCGATTTATTTATTAGTAAAGCTGAAGTCAATAGAGGTTCTATTGTGAAAAAGTTAAGACCCCGGGCTCGAGGGCGTAGTTATCTGATAAAAAAAACCACTTGTCATATAAAGATTTTTTTAAAAGAAAAATCTAAAATTTAGATTACTATTTAGAAAAAAAATGGATGGAAAAATAATAGAAAAATATGGGACAAAAAATAAATCCACTTGGTTTCAGACTTGGAATAACTCAAAGTCATCATTCTTTTTGGTTCGCAAAACCAAAGAATTTTTCCATGGGTCTACAAGAAGATGAAAGAATACGGAAATGTATTAAGGACTATGTAAAAAAAAATCAGAAAATATCCTCGGGTTTCGAAGGAATTGTCCATATAGGAATTAAAAAAAGAATAGATTTGATTCAGGTCATAATCTATATTGGATTTCCCAATTTATTAATAGAAGGACGAACACGGGGAGTCGAAGAATTACAGATGAATGTACAAAAAGAGTTTCATTCTGTAAATCGTAGACTCAACATTGCTATCACAAGAATTGAAAAGCCTTATGGACAACCTAATATTATTGCAGAATATATAGCTTTACAATTAAAAAATAGAGTCTCATTTCGAAAGGCAATGAAAAAAGCTATTGAATTAACTGAACAAACGGGTACAAAAGGAATTCAAGTGCAAATTGCAGGGCGTATTGACGGAAAAGAGATTGCACGTGTCGAATGGATCAGAGAAGGCAGGGTTCCTTTACAAACAATTCGCGCTAAAATTGATCACTGTTCCCATACAATTAGAACTATCTATGGAGTCTTAGGCATCAAAATTTGGATATTTGTAAACCAAGAATAAGAAAATAAGAATAATGGACCTTTCTTTATCTCGCCATTCTGCTCATCGATAGAAAAAATTTAGAAACTCTTTTCTTCTTTTTCTTTTTTTTTTTTCTTAATCAAAGAAAAACGAACAATTATAATTCTATAAGGTTGAATAAAAATTTGATTTACCCTTTATTTAAATTTAATTTAGATTTTAGTATAATTGCTATGCTCAGTGTGTGACTCGTTAGTTTTTTCTTTAGAGTTGAGAATTGAGATTGAAAAAAAAAAAAGGCTGACCCCACTATAAACTTAGTAACTATCAAAACTAAAGAAACTCAAAACTAATAACCAACTTATTGCTTCGTATTGTCGAGATCCCAAGAAAAAGTCACTATATGACTGAATCGATCATATAGTTGTAGCAACTTAAATTCTTTTCATAAAAAAGAAATATGATTATGAATTGTGAAAAAAAAAAGGGATGTGGAAAAATGGAAGGATGATAGAAAGATAGAATAAAGATCTCAATGATATATGATTCCCATATGTATGGTTTATGAAGAATTACCCCATAAAAAAGGCAGTGTTATAAAGCATCAACATAAAATAAAAATACAAAATATACAATTACAATAGAATAAGAAATATACAAATAAAAAATATAAAGAAAATAGAAACATAGAAGAAAATATAAGAAATATAATAAAAGAAATTAAATTAAAATAATAATATAAATAATCTAATCAATATGGATAATAGAGTCAATCTATTATGTATGTAATAAGATAGAAAAAGAAGATAATAGAAATAATAAAAAATAGAGAATAATTTAATTGAGCTTCGGGTTAATAAAAACTGAGGAGATTGACTCGGAAACAAATAACAGATTTTGTTGAGAGCTCCATTGCAGAGTTCAGGCCTAAGCATTAATAGAGAAGCTATGGGAACGATGGAACCTGTGATTACATAGGATTTTCTTGAAAACAAATCAATCCTAATTATTCTTTGGGTAGGATGGCGGAATCAACCAAGAAAAAATGGATTTCTTCTAAATGGTCATGAATTGACCCTACAAATGAAGGAGGAAAGAGTCAATATTCGCCCGCGAAACCTTTCTTTATTTTGATTTAATTTAAGAATTTCATTTATTGGATGACTGTTGGCGTGATTAAATAGAGGTAGTAAAGTAAAATACTTTAGAAATTTTGATAAAAGAAAGAAGCATTATATATAAACAAACACGCCTAGTTATATATAAAGCTACCTATGTAACAAATTCAATATAAAAAAATTAGTATATTCTTTCTTAGAATGAAAGAAATACATAAATACATGTGTATATGTAATATTATTGAATCATTTCATTCGCGAGGAGCTGGATGAGAAGAAACTCTCATGTCCGGCTTTGCAGTAGAGATGGAATTCAGAAATAACCATCAACTATAACCCCAAAAGAACCAGATTTCGTAAACAACATAGAGGTAGAATGAAAGGAATATCTTGCCGAGGCAATCATATTTGTTTTGGCAGATACGCTCTTCAGGCACTTGAACCTGCTTGGATCACAGCTAGACAAATAGAAGCAGGGCGAAGAGCAATGACACGATATGCGCGTCGTGGTGGAAAGATATGGGTACGTATCTTTCCCGACAAACCTGTTACTGTAAGACCTACAGAAACACGTATGGGTTCGGGCAAGGGATCCCCCGAATATTGGGTATCTGTTGTTAAACCGGGCCGAATACTTTATGAAATGAGTGGAGTATCAGAAACTGTAGCCAAAGCTGCTATGGAAATAGCTGCATGCAAAATGCCTATACGAACTCAATTTGTTATTTCAGGATAGGTAAACAAAAGTAAAAAAAGAAGGAGTATTGAGAATGAAAAAACAACCACGGATTTCTTTATCTCTGGACAGACAATATTTCTTTTTCCATTATCCCTTGCATTGAAATAAGAGATTAAAATAAAAATGATATGATTCAACCTCAGACCCTTTTGAATGTAGCGGATAACAGTGGAGCTCAAGAATTGATGTGTATTCGAATCATAGGAACTGGTAATCACCGATATGCTCATATTGGCGATGTTATTGTTGCTGTAATCAAAGAAGCAGTGCCCAACATGCCTATAGAAAGATCAGAAATAATTAGAGCTGTGATTGTACGCACGTGTAAAGAACTCAAACGTGATAACGGCATGATAATACGATATGATGACAATGCAGCGGTTATCATTGATCAAGAAGGAAATCCAAAAGGAACTCGAATTTTTGGTGCGATTGCTCGAGAATTGCGACAATTGAATTTTACTAAAATAGTTTCATTAGCACCCGAAGTCTTATAGATTATAGATAGGATATATCCTATCTATATATATCCTATGTATAATCTATATATGGAATATTTATATTTATAATATTCAAATATCTGAAATAGATCCGATTAATAGAATAGATTGTGTCTCATGCATATACTTTAAATTTCTAAGAATTTTTTATAATTTAAGAATTTCAAAAAAAAATTCAATAAAAAATAAAACAAAAAAGAAGCATGTTTATTATATCAAAATTAGGAGGCACCAATAACTATAGTTTGTCATGGGTAGGGACATTATTGCCGATATATTAACTTCTATAAGAAATGCTGACATAGATCAAAAGGGAAGAGTTCAAATAGTATCTACTAATATCACTAAAAACATTGTGAAAATACTTTTACGAGAAGGTTTTATTGAAAATGTTCGAAAACATAGAGAAAGTCAAAAAAATTTCTTGGTTTTAACCTTACGACATAGAAAGACTAGGAAAGGAAATAAAATAATTTTAAAGCGTATCAGCCGACCCGGTCTACGAATCTATTCCAACTATCAACGAATTCCTAAGATTTTAGGCGGAATGGGAATTGTAATTCTTTCTACTTCTCGAGGTATAATGACAGATCGAGAAGCTCGACTAGAAAAAATTGGAGGAGAAATTTTGTGTTATATATGGTGATTCTCCTGGGGTACCCTAATTTTCTCTCGAACTTACTATTTGTAAAATAGAGAGGAGAAGTGAATTTATAGAACTCTTCCTCTATTAGTTGATACTTAAAGGGGGGTTCCCTGGAATGAAAGAACAAAAATTAATTCATGAGGGTTTAATTACTGAATCACTTCCCAACGGTATGTTCCGAGTTCAGTTAGATAATGAAGATCTAATTCTAGGTTATATTTCAGGAAGAATCCGGCGCAGTTTTATACGTATACTACCCGGAGATAGAGTCAAAATTGAAATGAGTCGTTATGATTCAACCAGGGGACGTATAATTTATAGACTTCGCAAAAAAGATTCGAACGATTAGATCATTCTTTTAAACATCCTTTTCGTAGGGATATAATTCGAAGTTCAAAAATGCAATAAACTGATTTTTATTTCAAAAAAAAAAATAGATTCAGAATGAAAGTAAGGAATGATAAATATGAAAATAAGGGCTTCTGTTCGTAAAATTTGTGAAAAATGTCGCTTGATTCGTAGGCGGGGACGAATTAGAGTCATTTGTTCCAATCCGAGACATAAACAGAGACAGGGGTAATCCTTCTCAAGTTCTAAATCAAGAACTTTTTCAAATAAAAACCCATGTACATGTTACATGTACATGTAAAAAGAAAGAAGAAAGGATTCGTTTTCATATGAAATGGATATTCCTGTATCCGTATCTTTATGTATATTTCTGATTCTTCTTTCTTTTTATTTTATTCTTATGAATATGATCTAATAAAATATGACAAAACCTATAGCAAAAATTGGTTTACGTAAGAATGCACGTATTGGTTCAAATAAGAATGAACGTAGAATACCAAAAGGAGTTATTCATGTTCAAGCGAGTTTCAACAATACTATTGTAACTGTTACAGACGTACGAGGTCGGGTGGTTTCTTGGGCTTCCGCAGGTACTTCTGGATTCAGAGGCACAAGAAAAGGAACACCCTATGCTGCTCAAGCCGCAGCATTTAATGCTATTCGTACATTAGTTGATCAGGGTATGCAACGAGCAGAAGTTATGATAAAGGGTCCAGGTCTCGGAAGAGATGCGGCATTACGAGCCATTCGTAGAAATGGGATGCTATTAAGTTTCGTACGTGATGTAACACCCATGCCGCATAATGGATGTCGCCCCCCTAAAAAAAGACGTGTGTAGAAATAAGAATTCAAGAGATTCCAAGAGAAATAAATTATTCAATGATCTGATCCAATAATAATAAATAAAAGAAAAATAAGAGTATGGTTCGAGAAGAAGTAACAGGATCCACTCGAACACTACAGTGGAAATGTGTTGAATCAAGAGTAGACAGCAAGCGTCTTTATTATGGTCGTTTCGTTTTGTCCCCGCTTATGAAAGGTCAAGCCGATACCATAGGTATTGCCATGCGAAGGGCTTTACTTGGAGAAATAGAAGGAACATGTATCACACGTGCAACATCTGAAAATGTGCTGCATGAATATTCTACGATAGCAGGTATTGAAGAATCAGTACATGAGATTTTAATAAATTTGAAAGAAATTGTATTGAGAAGTAATCTCTATGGAGTTAGGGACGCATCCATTTGCATCAGGGGTCCAAAATACATAACAGCTCAAGATATAATCTCACCACCTTCTGTAGAAATAGTTGACACGACACAGCATATAGCTAACCTGACAGAACCAATTGATTTGTGTATTGAATTACAAATCAAGAGAGATCGCGGATATCATATGAAATCCACAAACGACTCTCACGATGGAAGTTATCCTATAGATATTGTATCTATGCCTGTTCGAAATGCGAATCATAGTATTCATTCTTATGGGAATGGGGATGAAAAACAAGAGATACTCTTTCTAGAAATATGGACGAATGGAAGTTTAACTCCTAAAGAAGCACTTTATGAAGCTTCTCGTAATTTGATTGATTTATTGATTCCTTTTCTACATGCAGAGGAAGAGGACATGAATTTCGAGGAAAATGAAAACAGATGGAATCTACCCCTTTTTTCCTTTCAAGACAGATTCACTAATCTCAAGAAAAACAAAAAAGGAATTCCATTGACATATATTTTTATTGACCAATCAGAATTGTCTTCCAAGACCTATAATTGTCTCAAAAGGTCCAATATACATACATTATTGGACCTTTTGAGTCACAGTCAAGAAGATCTTATGAAAATGGAATATTTTCGCATAGAAGATGTAAAACAGATATTGGGCACTCTACAGAAGTATTTTGCAATCAATTTACCTAAGAAAAAGTTTTCATTTTAAATCCATTGGAATTTTTTCTTTTTTTAGTTTTTAGAAATAAATAAAGAATAGAATAAGTTTTTAATCTCCGACACGGTCCATATATTTGCAGAATAGATCATAATAAGATTGAGGTATCTAGGGAAGATCCAGAAGGGGATCTTCCTTAGATACCTATGTCGTGGTATTTCACGGTTTAATCAATTTGAAAAAGACCTAAAGTTAGGGATTTCTCAATAGGTAAAGTTGCTCCAATACCTAACCAAAGAGCTACTGCGGTACCGATCAAAAAGACTGTTGTAGCTACTGGACGACGAAATGGATTTTGGAATTTATTAACATTCTCCAAAAAAGGTACTGTAAATAATCCTATTGGTACTGAAACCATTAAAAGAACACCCAATAACTTATTGGGTACTGTGCGAAGTATTTGAAATACGGGAAAGAAGTACCATTCGGGTAATATTTCCAACGGAGTTGCAAACGGATCCGCCGGTTCACCGATCATTGACGGCTCTAGAACTGCTAAGCCCACATTACATGCAATAGTGCCTAGAATTACTACTGGAAAAATATATAAAAGATCATTGGGCCATGCAGGTTCTCCATAATAATTATGTCCCATCCCTTTAGCCAATTTAGCTCTTAATACAGGATCATTCAAATCAGGTTTCTTTGTTATTTGGATAGGTGAATTCTTGTGGATCCATCCCCCAAAGGAACCGGACATGATAATTTTTTATCATCCGGCTCGAGCAAGAATCAAAAGAATCACAGAAATAGATCCATAGAACATAAATAGGTCCATAGAAGATCTATATTTCATACATATCTACATATATAATGTAGAATGACTCTATGTAAGAAAAGATTTATCAAATTCCATTTCCCGAGTTTCAACGATTCATTATTCATTGCAAAGAATTCAGTTCTGGCAACAAGGAAATGCTCAATATCCAAGTAGGCTTACAAATTTGATCATGATCAAGTGCTTTTTGGATTGTCTCATGTCTTTTGGTTGGTATTTATCCCCACAATATCTCGATTGTATTACATACAAAAATACAAAATTTTTACTTGTTACTAATAAAGTATAGCCCCTGTTCTTCCTTAGATCCCTTATTTAACTCCAATAGTATCATAGATTCAGGGTCGATGCAGAGGAAATGAATGCATCTACATACTATAAAAAACTTACTAAGATTACTATCAATTAATTATAAGAAAATTACTAAAAATAAAAAAAGTAGAATAAATAGAACATTGGATCATTCTATTCTAGGGATCTTACGGAGCCTGTTCATGCATGACATGATTCGGGTATGATCATAGAAAATATTCTCCTCAAGCGAACCGGCCTATCCTATGCTACATAAAGGGACTGACGTGATGGTTGGATGCGGAGACACGTTAGGTTGTGAATTCCAACGTAGCGGATAAAATCATATATCTGCATGGACCAATCAATAGTTCAAGTCACACACTCCCATAATCCATCCTCTTTTAGGAAAATATACTTTAACTATTCGATTCGTATCAAATAAACAATACTTCAGAGTTGAATAGAAGTATCCAAATAACATGCCTTATTTTGAAATAATCCATATTTGTAGCAATGAAAGACTCTTGTTCCTCCCCGATATGATAAATTACAAATATCTATGATCTGCCTTCTCTATAAAGGACCCGAAATACCTTGCTTACGTATCATTGGAAAGTGCATTAACATAAATACGGCAGTAAGAAGAGGTAATACAAAAGTATGTAAACTATAAAAACGAGTCAAAGTGGACTGGCCCACACTAGCACTTCCACGTAATAATTCTACCAAGGGTGATCCTATTATAGGAATAGCTTCAGGCACGCCTGTTACAATTTTTACTGCCCAATAGCCAATTTGGTCCCGGGGTAAGGAATAACCAGTTACGCCAAAAGATGCGGTCAATACAGCCAGAACCACCCCTGTAACCCAAGTTAATTCGCGGGGTTTTTTAAATCCACCTGTAAGATACACACGAAATACGTGCAAGATCATCATTAGAACCATCATACTTGCTGACCATCGATGAACTGATCGAATTAACCAACCAAAGTTGACCTCAGTCATTATGTATTGAACAGAGGAAAAAGCCTCTGTAACAGTTGGACGATAGTAAAAGGTCATAGCAAAACCCGTAGCTACTTGTACTAAAAAACAAGTAAGCGTAATCCCCCCTAGACAATAAAATATGTTGACATGAGGAGGAACATATTTACTAGTTATATCATCTGCAATCGCTTGAATCTCGAGACGTTCCTCGAACCAATCATATACTTTATTGAGATAGGTAACCTAAGAAAGACTCCCCCTCTGAGAGCCGTATATGAGAATTTCATCTCGTACGGCTCAAGCCGAAACACACAAATACTGGGTTCAACGGATATGGAATAGAGAGTTTAAAACTTCTTGTGGCTTAGCCGCTTGACTCGATTTGACCCAAAGATACGAAGTAAGAAAAATCCGGAATCTCTTCTTTGTGATGATAATGCCAAGAAATACAATCTCAAGTTGGCTCATTCATCTTTCTTTATGTTAATCGTGACAGGCCTCTTGAATCTTCTCTTCCCTATCTTTTTTTTTGTTTGATAGGAATTCTCTTGTTGAGACCCTATGAATCAATTGAAACCTCAGATTCATACTAGAACCACGATGATTTAAGAAAGCCAAAGCTAAACTCAAAGGTTTTCTGAGTAAAAACCATTTGATCATCACTTCTTCAATGAATGTAATAACTCAACAAAATATAGAGAAAGAGGTTTATTTTGGTCAAAATAAGTATGAAGGAAAAAATTGTTTGATTTAGAAAAGACCTATTTCCATTTTTTTTTTAATCCGGTTGCGAGGTCTGAATAATAGGTATGAATCATAGTTCAAATATTTCTTTTCTTGATCTATTCTATATAGTCCGTGCTCCAGAGACTAGAATAAATATCTGACGAGGTAGAATCATCTTGATAGAGATGACAGGTCCATTCTCTGTATTATCAATAGGATCAATTATAACAAGTCACACGCTCATATTCCGGAAATGAAATATCGAAACAAATAAATTTCACGATCGAACTACCAGCGAACTAACAGAATGAAATCCAAGTCTTAGGTAATATTAAGTTGAAGTATTAAGTATTTTAAGCATTAAGTAAGTATAAGTAAAATAATATTTTTTGATTTAAAAACTAGGACTTCCTAGTTTTTATGAACTAATTAATTGAAATTCCATCCAGTAAAACAGATGAATTATAAATTTCTAAAATAATAGATAGAAATATTGCAAATAGAGCCATTGCAACTCCCATAAGTGGTGTAGTCCCCCACCCTGGAGCTACTTTTCCATATTCCGAATTCAATGGTTTCAATAAACTCCCTACGCCAGTTCGTCTTGGCCCAGATCTAGAACTACTCTCAACGGTTTTTGTAGCCATAAATCCTCTTTCATCATGGGTTTAAATCTGTTGACTTTGTATACCATTCCGTTGTAGTTGTAAATAAACGACATTA